TCGTGGGCCGATTCTTGAATACCCGTTAGACTAGAATATTCGTGGAAGACATTCTCGGATTTTACACGTGTGATACATGTTCCTTCTATTTCTCCAAGCAAAGCTCTTCGCATCGCAATGCCTATTGTGTCGGCTTGTCCTTTCATAAGTGGAGACAGAATAAATCGACCATAATAAAGGCGTTTACTGTCTGTTCTTGATTCAACACACTTCCACTGTAGTGTCCGAGTAGATACTGTTACTTTCTCTCGAACCATAGTAATAATATTTTTTTTGATTAAATTATTTATTTCTCTTGTTTCTATTGAAATAGATTCACTGTTTATTTCTACACACGTCTTTTTTTAGGAGGCCTACAGCCATTATGTGGCATAGGGGTTACATCCCGTACAAAAGTTAATAGGATACCACTTCTACGAATAGCTCGTAATGCGGCGTCTCTTCCGAGACCGGGACCTTTTATCATGACTTCTGCTCGTTGCATACCTTGATCTACTACTGTATGAATAGCATTTGCTGCTGCAGTTTGAGCGGCAAAGGGTGTCCCTCTTCTCGTACCCTTGAATCCACAAGTACCGGCTGAAGACCAGGAAACCACCCGACCCCGTACATCTGTAACTGTGACAATGGTATTATTAAAACTTGCTTGAACATGAATAACTCCCTTTGGTATTTTACGTGCACTTTTACGTGCACCAATACGTACATTTCTACGTAAACCTGTTCTCGGTATAGCTTTTGCCATATTGTATCATCTCATAAATATGAGTCAGAAATATATGGATATATCCATTTCATGTCAAAACAGATTCTTTATTTGTACGCTGAGCCCTTTAGTGAATCTGATTATCCCTTTATCCTTGTCTTTGTTTATGTCTTGGGTTGGAACAAATTACTCTAATACGCCCCCGTCTACGAATTAGACGACATTTTTCACAAATTTTACGAACAGAAGCTCTTATTTTCATATTTGTCATTCCTTATCTTAATTTTGAATCTACTTCTTGGTAGAAAATAAGTTTCTTGAAATTTTTAATCTCGAATCATATTGAATAAAAATAACCTAATCTTTCGAATCCTTGTTTCGGAGTCGATAAATTATACGTCCTCTGGTTGAATCATAACGACTTACTTCAATTTTGACTTTATCTCCGGGTAGTATCCGTATAAAACTACGCCGGATCTTTCCCGAAACATAACCTAGAATCAGATCTTCATTATCTAACCGAACCCGGAACATGCCATTGGGAAGCGATTCAGTAATTAAACCTTCATGAATCCATTTTTGTTCTTTCATTCCAGGTAAAGCCCCCTTGTGGTATCAACTAATGGAGGAGAAACGATATTAGACAACTCACCCCCCCTTTCTTTTTTTATTTTTTAATAGGAAGAGGTTTCGGATTTCATTTGGATATTAAATGGATTACCATATATAACATAAAATTTCTCCGCCGATTCCTTCTAGTCGAGCTTCCCGATCTGTCATTATACCTCGAGAAGTGGAAAGAATTACAATACCCATTCCACCTAAAATTCTAGGAATTCGTTGAGAGTTAGAATAGATTCGTAGACCGGGTCGGCTGATCCGTTTTAAATTTAACAAATTTCTATAAGGTCTTTTCCTATTCCTGCTACGTTGCAGGGTTAAAACCAAAAAATTTTTGTTTTTTTCTTGATGTTTTCTGACGTTTTCGATAAAACCTTCTCGGAAAAGTATTTTAACAATATTTTCGGTAATATTAGTAGATGCTATGCGAACAACTCTTTTTCTATCCATATCAGCATTTCGTATAGAGGTTATTATCTCAGCAATAGTGTCTCTACCCATGATGAACTAAAACTTTTGGCGTCCCAAATTTGGATATAATTAACATGTTTTTCTTTTTTTTTTTGTTTATGAATATAAAATTTTCAAGGTATATGCGTGAAACACAAGCTACGAATTAATCTAATTCTTAATCTATTTCCTTTTCCCGTCAAATACCCCAAAGATTCAGATTTATTTTTTTATAATACTTCGGGAGCTAATGAAACTATTTTAGTAAATTTTAATTGTCTCAATTCGCGGGGGATTGCCCCAAAAATTCGAGTTCCTTTTGGATTTCCTTCTTGATCAATCACAACTGCAGCATTGTCATCATATCGTATTATCATACCGCTGTCACGTTTAAGTTCTTTACAGGTACGAACAATTACAGCTCTGACTACTTCTGATTTTTCTAGGGGCATATTTGGTACTGCTTCTTTGATCACAGCAACAATAACGTCACCAATATGAGCATACCGGCGATTACTAGCTCCTATGATTCGAATACACATCAATTTTCGAGCCCCGCTGTTATCCGCTACATTTAAATAGGTCTGAGGTTGAATCATATAAATTTTTGAATCTATTCTTCCAATGCAAAGGATGAAGAAAATAAAAGAAATATTGTTTGTCTAAGTCTAAAAAAGAAATAGGTAATTTTGTTTCATCCCCAAGACCCATTTCTGTACGTTCTACATTTTTATCCCGAAATGATAAATTGAGTTCGTATAGGCATTTTGGATGCTGCTATTAAAATAGCCCTTTTAGCTATATTTTCGGTTACTCCACCAATTTCATATAGTATTCGCCCCGGTTTAACAACAGCTACCCAATATTCAGGGGATCCTTTCCCCGAACCCATACGTGTTTCAGCAGGTCTTACTGTAACTGGTTTGTCTGGAAAGAGACGGACCCATATTTTTCCACCACGGCGTGCATTTCGTGTCATTGCCCGGCGACCTGCTTCGATTTGTCTCGATGTGATCCAAGCGGGTTCAAGTGCCTGAAGAGCATATTTACCGAAACAAATATGATTACCTCGATAAGACATTCCCTTCATTCTTCCTCTGTGTTGTTTACGGAATCTAGTTCTTTTGGGGTTATAGTTGATGGTTGTTTCCAAATTCCATCTCTACTGCAGAACTGGACGTGAGAGTTTCTTCTCATCCAGCTCCTCGCGAATAAAAGGATTCGAGATAGAATTTCAATAAATTTGAATTTGAATAGCTATTAGAACATTTTTAGAAAAATTTTCTTTTTTTTTTCTAAGGTCCTAATAAATATTTATTGTCTTTTGTCCTTTATACGAGTTTACCAATAAAAAATAAGGTTTTCGCGGGCGAATATTTACTCTTCCAATCTCTATTTGAGTCCTAGCACTTGTTCGTCACTTTTCCGAATAGATGAATTGGTTTCCGGTTAATTTCGCCATCCTAACTAGTGAATTATTAAGATTCGTTTCTTTAATAAAAAATTTTGCATTCACAGGTTCCTGCGTTTCCACCACTTCGTACTAAATGGTTAGGTCAGAATTCTACAATGGAGCTCATAATCCAATTTATTCTTGAGTCAACCTTCTTAGTCTTTATTGACTCGAAGCTCTTGAGTTTTTTCTTTTCTTCTATAAGAAAGAAATTCATGAAATATTTCATTATGTTAGTATTGATGCTTTATTACACTGTCTTTTAGGAGATGACTCATAGACCGTCCATATTGGAATTCTATATCATTGATATTTTTTCTCTCTTTCTCTCATCCTTCCATTTATCCACACCCTTCTTCTGTAATTTTTCTTTAAATTAAAAAAGTTCAAGTTTAATTATTTCAGTTGCTACAAAGATATGACTGATTTAACATATCTTGACTGGTTCTTTAGATCCAGATAATATGAAGTGATGAATCGGTTTTCATAGTATCGGGCCGGTCTTTTGTAACCTTAACCCTAAAAAAAACCAACGAGTCACACACTAAGCATAGCAATTATATCAAAAAGTCAAGTGAATTTTTATTCAACCCCATAGAATTAAGAATTAGTTTGATTGGTAGGAAAAAGAATGAACGAGTTTTCCCTTTTTCCTTCTATCAAAATGGATAGAAGGAAAAAACAAGGAAAGTTTTATTATTCCTCTTCCTTGTCTATAAAAATCCAAATTTTGATGCCCAAGACCCCATAGATAGTCCGAACTGTATAGGAACAATAATCTATTTTAGCTCGAATGGTTTGTAGGGGAACCCTGCCCTCTCTGATCCATTCGACACGGGCAATTTCTTTTCCGTCGATACGCCCTGCAATTTGTACTTGAATTCCTTTTGTATCCGCTTGTTCAGTTAATTCAATAGCCTTTTTCATTGCTTTGCGAAATGAAACTCTATTTTTTAATTGTCCGGCTATAAATTCTGCAAGAATATTAGGGTTTCCATAAGGCTTTGCAATTCTTGTGATAGCAATGTTAAGTTTTCGGTTCACATAATGAAATTTTTTTTGTAGATTTATCTGTAATTCTTCGACTCCTCGCGGTCTACTTTCTATTAATAACTTTGGGAATCCCATAAAGATTATGACCTGGATCAAATCGATTCTTTTTTGAATCTCTATATGCGAAATGCCCTCCGCGCCGGAGGATATTCTCATATTCTTTTGAATATAATTTTTAATAAAGTCTCTTATTTTTTGATCTTCTTGTAGGTCCTCAGAATAATTTTTTGGTTTTGCAAACCAAAGGGAATGGTGACTTTGGGTTATACCAAGTCGGAAACCGAGTGGATTTATTTTTTGTCCCATACTACCTCACTATTATATACACCGCGATCTACCATAGTTGTCTTTTTCCATCTAGGTTTTTTTAACGAATAGAAAGATCCATCTTCATATTCATTTAAAGATATATCTTTCACTACAATAGTTATATGACAGGTATCTTTTTTTATTGCATAACTACGTCCTCGAGCTCGAGGTTTTAATTTCTTCACGGTAGTACCCTCGTTAACTTCAGCTTTAATAATTACTAAATTGTCTTCGTCGGAGCCCATCGTGTAACTAGCATTTGCTGCTGCAGAATAAACTAACTTGAAAATGGGATAACATGCTTTATAGGGCATGAGTTCTAATATCATAAGGGTTTCCTCGTAGGAACGTCCGCGAATTTGATCAATTACTCTTCTTGCTTTGTCAGCAGATACAGATATATGTCGG